GGTATAAAAGTGGGTTTATAGGTATCTTGGGTATATGATATATATGATATATATGATATATATGATATATATGATATATATGATATATATGATACAACTTAAAATATTACAGCATGTACTGTGTCGTGGATTAAATTTTGTCTGTTTAAGGTGCTGTACTATGAGGTAAAAATGTTTTAATAAGTTAAATATATATGATATATATATGATATATATATGATATATATATGATATATATATGATATATATATGATATATATATATGATATATAAATAAATGTAAGTTATTACTATAATTTGAACTTACAAAAAGCTAGTGTTACATCAGTGTAGTCATCTCGGATTTTGGGGTTTGACGAGGTTATGTGGCTATGCGGATTAATGCTAGTTTAACGGGGGGTAGGGGGGTTTAGCTAAAAAATATATTATATATGTGTATGTGTGTGTGTGCGTGTATGTATGTGTATGTGTGTATGTGTGTATGTGTATGTGTATGTGTATGTGTATGTGTGTGTGTGTGTGTGTGTGTGTGTGTGTGTATGTGTATGTGTATGTGTGTGTGTATGTGTATGTGTGTGTGTATGTGCATGTGTGTGTGGTCTTGGGCGCGGGAGAAGAAAAAAAGTGTAAAAAAGAGGGGTAAAATGTCTCTTGGGCGCGGGAGAAGAAAAAAAGTGTAAAAAAGAGGGGTAAAATGTCTCTTGGGCGCGGGAGAAGAAAAAAAGTGTAAAAGGAAACAAAGGATAGTTTAATATAAAATTCCGGTTTTGGGGACCGGGGAAGAAGGTTTGAAAGCCTTTTCTTTTGATGTGTGAAGGGTGTACTCTAGGAAGGTTGGGAGGCCTTCATTCTTTGGTTTACAAGACCAATGCTTTGGTTATTAAGCTACTTGAGTATTTTAATTGATTGTTTTATTTTCGATTATGTTTGAGATTGGTATTAATACTAGTAGGATTAAAAAGTAAAGGATGGAGGATGTTTGGCCGATAGTGATGAATGGGTTTTCTACTGGTTTTCCCCCAATTCATGTTAATACTATAAGGTTAGCTACAAATAGTCAGAATAGTGTTTGGGTGATAGGGCGGAATGTTAGTGTTCGTTGTTTTGATGTGTGTAGTAGGGGTAGGATAAATAATACTAAGATGGAGAGTAGTAGGGCTAGTACGCCTCCTAATTTGTTAGGGATAGATCGTAGGATAGCGTAGGCGAATAGGAAATATCATTCTGGTTTGATGTGGGGTGGGGTGGATAGTGGGTTGGCTGGGGTGAAGTTGTCTGGGTCTCCTAGTAGGTTTGGGTAAAATATGGCGATGGATAGAAGCAGGGTAAGTGTTATTATGAATCCTAGGAGATCTTTGTACGAGAAGTAAGGGTGGAATGGGATTTTGTCAATGTTTGAGTTAAGTCCTGTTGGGTTGTTTGATCCTGTTTCGTGTAATAAAAGTAAGTGAATTATGGTTAGGCCTAGGATTATGAATGGTAGTAAAAAATGTAGGGTAAAGAATCGTGTTAAAGTGGCGTTGTCTACGGAGAAACCACCTCATACCCATTGCACTATTGTAGTACCGATATATGGAATAGCTGAGAGTAGGTTTGTAATAACTGTGGCCCCTCAGAATGATATTTGTCCTCATGGTAGGACATAACCCATGAATGCAGTGGCTATGGTTAGTAGTAGGAGGATTACACCGATGTTTCAAGTTTGTTTATAAAGGTAGGATCCGTAGTATAGGCCTCGTCCAATATGTAGGTAGATACACATGAAGAATAGTGAGGCTCCGTTAGCGTGTATGTTGCGGATTAGTCAACCGTATTGTACATCTCGGGTAATGTGGGCGATTGATGAGAATGCTGTTGAGATGTTTGGTGAGTAATGTATGGCTAGGAATAGGCCTGTGATGATCTGGAGTATTAAGCAGGCTCCTAATAATGATCCAAAGTTTCATCAAATGGAAATGTTGGATGGACTTGGTAGGTCAATTAGTGAGTTGTTAATGATTTTAATTATTGGGTGGGTTTTTCGTAGATTGGTGGCCATAAAGTTTTTGTAGTTGAATACAACGGTGGTTTTTCAAATCATTAGTCTTGGTTAAAGTCCAGGCAAGAATAATGGTGTTTTTTATATTTTTATTTGAGGTTTGTTTTGTTTTTTGAATTATTAGTGTAGCTTCTGGGCCCTCTCCTTATTATGGAGTTGTTGGTTTGGTTTTTGGGGCGGTTTTTGGATGTTTAATGTTGGTTGGGTTGGGTGGGTCATTTATTTCTTTGGTTTTGTTTTTAATTTATTTGGGGGGTATGTTAGTGGTTTTTGCTTATTCTGTGGCTTTGACTGGGGATCCTTACCCTTCGGCTTGGCGTGGGTACGGGGATTTATTTTGTATAGTTAGTTATGTTTTGTTTGTTGTTGGTGCAGTTATGTATTGTTTTGATAAGTGAAGTTTAGAGGGGTATGGTGATGTGGTGATGGATGCTAGTGGTTTGTTTAGTGTTCGTATGGATTATGTTGGGGTGTCGTGGTTTTATTATTATGGGTGTGTAATATTTTTAATTGCGGGATGGGGTTTATTGTTGACGTTGTTTGTTGTATTAGATTTGGTACGTGGTTTGGCCTGGGGAACTATTCGTTCTATTAGGTAAGAAGGAGTATGGTGATCGATAGTAGGAATGAGGTAAGGTAGATTTTGATTAGTCCTTTTTGTGATGATATTGTTGTGATAGGATTTGTTTGTGATTTTGTTATTCATTTTGGGCCGATGTTTTCGTATCAAATTAGGTCGGTTAGGTGTGTTGCAGTGTTTTGGCTAAATTTTAGGTTAAGGAGGGTAAGTGAACGGTGGATTAAGGTGTTGAAGTATATCAATAAATTTGAAAAGGTGTGGGTTTTTGATGGTTTTGTGCTTTTGTTAGTTATTGTGATTAGTTCAAGGGCTAGGGTTAAGCCTATGATTGTTATGATTAATGCTGATAATTTTATGTGGTGGGGTATGGTTATTTGTGGTGTTTTCATTGGGGTTGTATTTAGCGAGATTAGTAAGCCGGCAATAATGCTTCCTGCTGCTAATCGAATGATAGGGTTAGTTGCTGTGTGATAATTTTCATTAATTGGAGGCATGGGCTGAAATCGTGGTTGTCCTATTTGAACAAGAATTGTGATTCGTAGGCTATAGGCTGCTGTGAGTGAGGTTGCAGTTAATGTTAGGAGAAGGGCTCAGGCGTTTATGTGGGATGTGTTTATGGTTTCGATGATGATGTCTTTGGAGTAAAATCCTGTTAGGAATGGAAATCCTGATAAGGCTAGGTTTCCGATAGTTAGGCATGAGGAGGTAATTGGGAGGGGTTTATGTAGTCCTCCTATTTTTCGAATGTCTTGTTCATTATTTAGGTTGTGAATGATTAAGCCGGAACATAGAAATAATATTGCTTTGAAGAAGGCGTGTATAGTGATGTGGAGGAAGGCTAAGTGGGGTTGATTAAGGCCAATGGTTACTATTATTAAGCCTAGTTGGCTGGATGTAGAGAAGGCAATGATTTTTTTAATATCATTTTGGGTGGTGGCACAAATTGCTGTAAATAGGGTGGTTAAAGCACCGAGGCAAAGGCAGACTGTAAGGGCTGTGTTGTTTGTTGAAAGTATTGGGTGGGTTCGGATAAGTAGGAAAATACCTGCTACAACTATAGTGCTGGAGTGGAGTAGGGCTGAGACTGGGGTGGGGCCTTCTATTGCTGCTGGTAGTCATGGGTGAAGTCCAAATTGGGCTGATTTTCCAGTTGCTGCTAGGGTAAGGCTTAATAGTGGAAGTAATGGGATTGGGTTAGTGTGGGAGAAGATTTGTTGAAGTTCTCATGAGTTGAGGTTTGTTGCTATTCAAGCTATGGTGAGGATTAATCCGATGTCGCCTGCGCGGTTGTAGATAATGGCTTGTAAGGCTGATGAGCAGGCTTCTAGTCGGCTATGCCATCAACCGATTAATATGAAAGATATAATTCCAACGCCTTCTCATCCAATGAAGAATTGGAATATATTATTGGCGGTAACTAATGTTATTATGGCGATTAGGAAGATTAACAGATATTTAAAGAATTTTGTGATATAAGGGTCTGTTGTTATATATCAGTGGGTGAACTCTAGGATGGATCAGGTTACATAAAGGGCTACTGGGATGAATATGATGGAGTATTGGTCGAATTTTAAGCTTATTGATATTGTGAATGTTGAGGTTATTGTTCAAGATCAGTTAGTAATAACAGATTCGGTGTTAGAGGAGATAAATATAATTAGTGGAATTATGGTGATGAAGAATGCTATTTTTACAGCGGTTTTTGGTTTTATGCTTAATGGTAGATTTATAAGTGGGATGGTGAGGATTATAAGTGTTAATAATAATGTTGAGTTAAAAAGTGCTGTCATTACTTTCACTTGGAATTGCACCAAGAGGTTGTGGTTCCTAAAACCAGTGGATTAAACTGTTATCCTTTGAAAGTGAGAAAGCTGTGAATTTAATCTCAGGCAATAGGAATTAGCAGTTTCTATCATTACTTTCTCGGTTTATAAGAAGGTTTAAACTTCTATCTTTAGAGCCACAGTCTAATATTTTATTTTAAACTACATTAACAGTAGAGTGGGCCTCAGATTAATTCTGGTTTTATTATTAGTAGTATTATGGGTAGGATGTGGAGTGTTATAATGAGATGTTCTCGTGTGTGTGATGGTGTTATAATTTTAATGTGTTGTGGTAATTCTCCCCATTGGGTTGAGGAGAACATGTGTAAGGTATAGGTGGCGGTGATTAGGGTGCCTAATCCTGTAATGATGATTGTAGTGTTAGATCAGTTGAATAGTGATGTAATAATTGTTAATTCACCCATAAGATTGATGGTGGGCGGGAGAGCTATATTGGTTAGGCTAGCTAGTAATCATCATGTACCTATTAGGGGGAGTAATAGTTGTATATTTTGGGTCAATAATAGTGTTCGGCTGTGGATTCGTTCGTAGTTTGTATTAGCTAAGCAAAATAATAATGATGATGTTAGGCCGTGGGCAATTATAAGGGTGATGGCTCCGGTGTAAGCTCATTCTGTTTGTGTAAGTGTTGCAGCGGTAACAAGGCCTATATGACTCACTGATGAGTAGGCAATTAGTGATTTTAGGTCTGTTTGGCGTAGGCAGATTAGACTTGTTATGATAATTCCTCATAATGCTAGAATTATGAATGGGTAATATGGTGTTTTTGATAAGAAGTTAGTGGTTGATATAATTCGGATAATGCCGTATCCACCTAGTTTTAATAGGATGGCAGCTAAGATTATTGACCCTGCAATTGGGGCTTCGACATGTGCTTTTGGTAATCATAAATGTAAACCATATAGTGGTATTTTAATTATGAAGGCGGTTAGTGCGGCTAGTAGTCATATTGAGTTTGTTCATGTGTTTTTTAATATTGTTGGGCTTAGTTGTATAGTGAGGATGGAGAGTGAGTTTGTGTTGGAATATAGAGATAGCAAAGCAACTAGTAGAGGTAGAGATCCCATTAGCGTATAAAATAGGAAGTAGGTTCCAGCATTTAGTCGTTCTATTTGATTACCCCATCGTGTAATTATTATTAATGTTGGGATTAGTGTGGCTTCGAAAAGTACGAAAAATATTATTAGGTCTGTGGTTGAGAATGTTATGATAAGTAATATTTGGAGAATGATTGTAGTAATAATGAAGGTTCGTTTTCGTGATAAGGGTTCTGTTGATAGGTGGTTTTGACTAGCTAAGATTATTAACGGGGTGAGTCAGCATGATAAAATAATAAGAGGGGTTGATGTTTGGTCTGTTGCTAGATTATGGTTTGAGAAGTTTATAATTGGTTGTAATGAGGGGTAAAATAGTTGTAGGCTTAATAATGAAATTAGTATGCTGTGAATTAATGTGGTATATCATAATTGTGTTGGTTTACATATTGTAGTAGTAGGGATTAATATGATTGTTGGGATAATAATTTTTAACATTGCAAGAGGTTTAGGTTTTGTAGGTTGTTTGGGTTGTGAGTTCGTGATGATGCTACTAGTAGGGATAACCCAAGGCTAGCCTCACATGCTGAAAATGTCAGGATTAACATAGGATTTAATATAAATGATGTGGTTTGGAGTTGAATTGGGCATACTGATGTGGCGATAAATAATGATAGTATTATGGCTTCTAAACATAGTAAGGTTGAAATTAAAGAGGTTCGGTGGAGTATAAATCCTGTTATGCTGATAATAAATGTTATAAAATAGCTGAGGTGTAAGGGTGTCATAAGGTAACCATGTTTATTAATCATGATTAGCTAAGTCGAAATTAGTTATTTTTTGTTTAAATTAGTTACCTATTCTGCTCATTCTAGTCCTCCTTGGGTCCATTCGTAAATGAAACCAAATGTAAGGAGGAGGAGGATAGTAATAGTTCATATAAGGGTGTGTATGGGAGTTATTAATTGAATGGCTCATGGGAGGGGTAGAAGGAGTGCAATTTCTAAGTCAAATAGTAGAAATAGAATTGCTACTAAGGAAAAGCGAATTGAGAATGGTAGGCGTATGGTTTTTAATGGGTCGAATCCACATTCGTATGGGGATAATTTATCATTATTTGGTTTTGTTATAGTTAATTGGTTATTAAGAATAATTAGGGTAATTGAGATAATTAATGCTAGAATAATGAGTGAGGTTGTTGTATTCATTACTTTTCTTCAGGTTTGTAACTGAAACTAAATGATTGGAAGTCATTTATACTGATTATATTAGAAAAGTATGAGCCTCATCAGTAAATTGAAATATATAGGAACAGTCAGACGACATCTACAAAGTGTCAATATCATGCGGCTGCTTCAAAACCAAAGTGGTGGGCAGTGGTGAAGTGGAATTTGATTAGTCGTAGTAGGCATACGATTAGGAATGTTGATCCAATAATTACATGTAGACCATGAAATCCTGTTGCTACGAAGAATGTGGAGCCATAGACTCCATCGGCGATTGTGAATGGTGCCTCATAATACTCTATGGCTTGTAGGGCTGTGAAGTATAACCCTAATGTAACAGTAATAGTTAATGCTTGAATTGATTGGTTTCGGTTGGCTGCTATTAGGCTATGGTGAGCTCAGGTGATTGTTACACCTGAAGCTAATAGTACTGCTGTGTTTAATAAAGGGACTTCGAATGGGTTTAATGGGTGAATTCCTGTTGGAGGTCAGTTTCCTCCTAGTTCTGGGGTTGGGGCTAGACTTGAATGGTAGAAAGCTCAGAAGAAACCGATAAAAAAGAATACTTCTGATGTGATGAATAGAATTATTCCGTATCGTAGGCCTTTTTGTACAGGTATAGTATGGTGTCCTTGAAATGTACTTTCTCGTACAATATCTCGTCATCATTGTATTATTGTTATGAGTGTAGTTAGTAGGCCTAAGGCTATTAGTGTTGTTGAGTTATAGTGAAATCATATTGCTAGGCCTGAGGTTAATAGTAATGCTGCTGTTGCTCCTGTTAGGGGTCATGGGCTTGGGTCTACTATGTGGTAGGCATGTGTTTGGTGGGCCATTAGACATTTTCTTGTAAGTATAGGCTTAATAGTAAAACGAATACGTATGCTTGGATCAATGCGACAGCTAATTCTAGTAGTGTTAGTAATAATAGGATAATTGAGGTTAGTATAGATAATATTGGTGCTGTTGGTAACAGGATGATGATGGTGGTGGAGATTAATTGAATTAATAGATGTCCAGCTGTCAGGTTGGCTGTTAGTCGCACACCTAAAGCTAAAGGTCGGATTAGTAAGCTAATAGTTTCGATGATAATAAGGGTTGGGATAAGTGGAGCGGGCGTACCTTCTGGTAAAAGGTGTCCTAGAGATTTTGTTGTTTGGTTTCGTAATCCTGTGAGTACGGTGGCTAATCATAATGGAATAGCTAGTGCTATATTTATTGAGAGTTGTGTGGTTGGTGTGAATGTGTATGGTAATAATCCTAATAGGTTAATAGTTAGTAGAAGAATAATTAATGATATTAAGATTGTAGATCATTGATGTCCTGGCTTATTGATTGGTATTATTAGTTGTTTTGTAATTGTACTAATAAATCATGATTGTAAAGTTGAAAGGCGATTGTTTAATCATCGATTGTTTTGGGAGGGTCATACTATTGATGGTAAAATAATGGCTAAGGTTATTAATGGTAATCCTAGGATTTGTGGGCTTAAGAATTGATCAAAAATTGTTAAGTTCATGGTCAGTTTCAGGAATTAATATTTAAGGGTTTAAGGTTGTGACTGATGTTATTTGTTTGTAGGAGTGAGATAATTTTTGGTTGATAAATTACAATATAGACTAATCATGTGGTTAATAAAATGGATAATCATGGGTTAGGATTTAATTGTGGCATATCATTAAGGGGAGGCGGGCGTCTCCCTTCTCTAGCTTAAAAGGCTAGTGCTACCTTGTTTAGCTTCTGTAATGTTTAGGAGAGTATTAGTGAGGATCAGTTTTCGAAATGTTTTAGTGGAATTGATTCTACTACGATTGGTATAAAGCTGTGGTTTGCTCCGCAGATTTCTGAGCATTGTCCGTAGAAAATACCTGGGCGTGTTATAGTGAAGGTTGTTTGATTTAATCGTCCTGGGATGGCATCGGTTTTTACCCCTAATGATGGTATTGCTCATGAATGTAAAACGTCTTCGGCTGAAATTAATATTCGAATAGGAGATTCTATTGGAACTACCATACGGTGATCAACTTCTAGTAATCGAAAATACCCTTTTGGTAGGTCTTGGGTTGGGATTATGTATGAGTCGAATTCGAGGTTTTCGTAATCGGTGTATTCGTAGGTTCAGTATCATTGATGGCCTATAGCTTTGATGGTTAAATATGGGTTGTTAATTTCGTCTATCAAATATAAGACGCGTAATGAGGGTAATGCAATAGTAATTAGGACAATAGCTGGGAGGATAGTTCAAATAATTTCTACTTCTTGGGCATTTATAGTGTTAGTATGTGTTAATTTTGTTGTTATTATTGATGTGATGATATAAAGTACTATGGTACTGATTAAGAATACAATTATTAAGGTATGGTCATGAAAGTGTAATAATTCTTCTATAATTGGTGATATTGCGTCTTGGAATCCTAATTGTAATGGGTGGGCCATTAAGTCGTAAAGGATTTAAACCTATAATTTAGCTTTGACAAAGCTATGTAATGTGTTTACTAACGTCTTTGAGAAAGAAACATGAAGGTCATGTGGTTGGCTTGAAACTAACTTAAGGAGGTTCAAATCCTTCCTTTCTTGTGTTTTGTACATGGGTGGGTTCTTCATAGGTGTGATATGGAGGGGGGCATCCGTGAAGTCATTCTACGTTGGTAGTTGTGAGTTCAATTATTGTAACTTTTCGTTTTGATGAGAATGCTTCTCAGATGATAAATATTATTATGATTACTGCAATTAGGGAAATTAATGATCCGATAGATGAGATAGTGTTTCATAGGGTGTAGGCATCTGGGTAGTCAGAATAGCGTCGTGGTATACCTGCTAACCCTAGGAAGTGTTGTGGGAAAAATGTTATATTTACACCTGCAAATATTACCCCAAAATGTACTTTGGTTCAGGTTTGGTGTAATGAATAACCAGAGAAAAGTGGAAATCAATGGGTAAAACCTGCTATAATGGCAAATACAGCTCCTATTGATAGTACATAGTGGAAGTGGGCTACGACGTAGTATGTGTCGTGTAATACAATGTCTAATGATGAGTTGGCTAAAACGATACCTGTTAAGCCTCCAATTGTAAATAGGAAGATGAAACCTAAGGCTCATAGTATAGCAGCATCTCATTTAATGAGGCCTCCGTGTAATGTGGCTAATCAGCTAAATACTTTTACTCCAGTCGGGATAGCAATAATTATTGTAGCTGATGTAAAGTAGGCTCGTGTGTCTACATCTATTCCTACAGTGAATATGTGATGGGCCCATACAATGAATCCTAGGAAACCAATTGATATTATTGCTCATACTATTCCCATATAGCCGAATGGTTCTTTTTTATTAGCATAGTACGTTACTACATGGGAGATTATGCCAAACCCAGGGAGGATGAGGATATAAACTTCTGGGTGACCGAAGAATCAGAATAAATGTTGATATAGGATAGGATCTCCTCCCCCAGAAGGATCAAAAAAGGTAGTATTCAGGTTTCGATCTGTGAGTAATATTGTAATGCCTGCGGCTAACACTGGTAGTGAAAGTAGTAGTAGTACGGCTGTAATAACTACTGATCAAACGAATAAGGGAGTTTGGTATTGTGATATTGTTGGGGATTTTATATTAATAGCTGTAGTAATAAAATTGATAGCCCCAAGGATTGAAGATACTCCAGCTAGATGTAAGGAGAAAATAGTTAAGTCTACTGATGCGCCCACATGGGCTAGGTTGCTAGCTAATGGGGGATAAACGGTTCAGCCAGTTCCTGCTCCTGTTTCAATGCCTGATGAGGCTAGGAGAAGTAGTAATGAGGGGGGTAGTAGTCAAAAACTTATATTATTTATTCGTGGGAATGCTATGTCTGGGGCTCCAATTATTAAGGGTACAAGTCAGTTACCGAATCCCCCAATTATTACAGGTATGACTATAAAGAAGATCATAACAAAAGCATGTGCTGTAACAATTACATTATAAATCTGGTCGTCCCCTAAAAGAGTGCCAGGTTGACTTAGTTCTGCTCGGATTAATAAGCTTAAGGCTGTGCCAACTATACCTGCTCAGGCACCGAAAATTAAGTAAAGGGTGCCGATATCTTTATGATTAGTAGAAAATAATCAACGGGTTAAAGTCACTGGTAAGATGGCTGAGTAGGCGTTAGGCTGTAAACCTTTTCACAGGGGTTAATCCCCCTTCTTACCAAACCTTGTAGTGAAATTCACGCCAGATTGCAAATCTGGAAATCACTTTAGATTGTGCCTTGGTTTTCCCGCTTTTGTTTTTAAAGCGGGAAATTTTTAGGCAAAAGCCCGCTGGATAGGGTGTTTAGCTGTTAACTAAATTGTTTATGGGATCAAGGCCCATTTGTCTAGTAAGGCTTTAGCTTAATTAAAGTGTCTGGGTTGCATTCAGAAGATATAAGATAAGGTCTTATAAGTCTTAGTGGGTGGTTGCAGAAACTAAGAGTTGTTTGGCTCTTATTTGGGGGGTTGAAGGCCCCTGGTTTAAACGTTATCCTAAGTTTCTATAAAATTATTATAAATGTGGGTATGATTGGAGTGAGTATGGAGGAGGTAATAATTATTAAGGGTAAATAGGGTTTTTGTTGATTTTTATGTCGTCATTGTTGTGAATAATTAGTTATGTTTGGGGGTAATGTGATGGTTGAGTAGTATGCGATTCGGATATAGAAGAATAGGCTTAATAATGAAAGGATGGCTGATGTTGCTGCAATGATTGTTATGTGGTTTTTGGTTAGTTCTTGGAGAATTAATCATTTTGGTATGAATCCTGTTAATGGGGGGAGGCCTGCTAGTGATATTAAGTTAAGTATTATTATGGCGTTTAATATAGGTGATTTTGTTCATGATGTTATTGCTGTGGATATTTTGTTGGTCTCTAATAGTTTGATTGTTAATAGTATTGTTGTAGTTAAGGTAATGTATGTATAAAAGGTTAATAATGTTAGTTTAGTTGATAAGGTTAGGATTATGGTTATTCATCCTAGATGTGCAATTGAAGAAAATGCTATGATTTTTCGTAGTTGGGTTTGGTTTAATCCTCCTCATCCTCCAACTATTATAGATAGTAGGCTTAGTGCTACTAATAATGATGTGTTTAAGGATTGGTTAATTATTATTAGTAGAGTTAGTGGGGCTAGTTTTTGTCAGGTTGTTAGGATTAAGGTTATTATTGTTGTGGTGCCTTGTAGGGTTTCTGGGAGTCAATAATGGAATGGGGCTAATCCTAGCTTCATTGTTAGTGCAGCAGTCATTATTGTGCTGGATAGTATGTTTGTTGGTTGTGTGATGTCGAATTGTCCTGTATTTCAAACATTGTTAATAATAGAGAATAGGAGTAATGATGAAGCTGCGGCTTGGGTTAAGAAGTATTTAATGGAGGCTTCGATTGCTCGTGGGTGGTGTTGTTTGGCGATTAGTGGGATGATTGCTAATATATTGATTTCTAGTCCTACTCATGCTATAATTCAGTGATTGCTTGTGATTGTGATTATTGGCCCTAAAATTAAGCTTGATATAATAATTATGTTTGCGTGTGGATTCATTAGTAGAGGAAGGATTTAAACCAACATTGTTGGGGTATGGGCCCAAAAGCTTGATTAGCTGACTTTACTAGAATATAGTAGAATATAATATAATGGGAGTATAAAGAGTTTTGATCTCTTAGGTGTAGGTTCAAATCCTATTTTTCTAAGGAGACGAGAGGGTTTAAACCTCTGTTATTTACCCTATCAAGGTAATCCTTTAATTCAGGCACGTGTCCTAGAGTATGGGGGGTAGTCCAGCAAATGTAATAATTATAGAGCTATGTCATAGGCATAATGCTAATGTGATGGGAAGAAAGTTTTTTCATAATAAAAATATTAGTTGATCATATCGGAATCGTGGGTAGGAGGCGCGTACTCATAGGAAGCTTGCTGATAATAGTATGGTTTTTAGGATTAGAAATGTGGTGAATAATTCTGGTTGGTTAGTAGTTATAGGTGAATTGAGGAATATAATAGTGGTAATTATGTTTATTATTAGGATGTTGGCATACTCTGCTAAAAATAATAATGCGAATGGACCTGCGGCATACTCTACATTAAAACCGGATACGAGTTCGGATTCTCCTTCTGTGAGGTCGAATGGTGATCGGTTTGTTTCTGCTAGGGTAGAAATATATCATATTATTATTAATGGTCATGAGGAGAAAACTAGTAGTATCGGTTCCTGAGTTGTTATAAAGGTTTGCATGTTGAAGTCGCCGCAGAATAAGACTATTGAGATAAGAATGATGCCTAGGGTTACTTCGTAGGAGATGGTTTGTGCGACTGCTCGTAGGGCCCCTATTAGGGCGTATTTTGAGTTTGAGGCTCAACCGGACCATATAATTGAGTATACTGTAAAGCTAGAAATGGCGATTAAGAAAAGGAAGCCTAAATTAAGGTTTGCAAGTGGGAATGGTATTGGTAGTGGTATTCAAACTGATAGGGCTAGTAATAGGGCGAGGGTTGGGGCAAGGATAAATAGTATGGGGGATGAATTTATAGGGTAGATCGGTTCTTTTGTAAATAATTTTATTCCATCTGCTACTGGTTGTAATAGGCCGTATGGACCTACGATATTAGGGCCTTTTCGTAGTTGTATATAACCTAGGATTTTTCGTTCAATTAAAGTAAAGAAGGCTACGGCAATTAAAATGGGAATTATATACATTAAGGGTGATAATAAATTAGATAGTAATGAAGACATAATTGGGGAGGGGAGTTGAACCCCTGAATAAAGGGTTTAGGTCTTTTGCATTGATTACCTGGCTCTGCCACCCCAATTAACCCTGTGTTTTGGGTTAGTGGTAGTATTCTTATTGTTAGTTTAGTTATATTCACTAATATAAGTTTAAGGCGTATTATTAATATGGGCCTTTTCTTTTCGGTCCTTTCGTACTGGAAAAGATTAAAATTATAGATAGAAACCGACCTGGATTACTCCGGTCTGAACTCAGATCACGTAGGACTTTAATCGTTGAACAAACGAACCCTTAATAGCTGTTGCACCATTAGGATGTCCTGATCCAACATCGAGGTCGTAAACCCCGTCGTCGATAAGGACTCTGTGACGGGATTGCGCTGTTATCCCTGGGGTAGCTTTGTTCGTTGATCAAATAGATTGGATCATTTTGTTGTAAACACTTTGATTTGTTTGGCTAAGTAAAGGGTTGTGTTCTTTTTTCGGAGGTTTTGTTTTGCTCCGAGGTCGCCCCAACCAAAAGTATGCATCAGTTATTACTTTGTTTATAAACCATTAGGGTAAGTGTGGTGTTGGTTGATGATTTATTTGAAGTTCCACAGGGTCTTCTCGTCTTATATTTGTATTCCTGCTTTTGCACAGGGAGATCAATTTCACTGATTAGCTGTAAGAGACAGGTAGAGCCTCGTTTAGCCTTTCATACGATCCTTATTTAAAGGACAAGTGATTACGCTACCTTTGCACGGTTAGGATACCGCGGCCGTTGAATATTATCACTGGGCAGGCATCACCCCTAATACTTGTTGTTGCTAGGGGCTATGTTTTTGGTAAACAGTCGGGTTCTTTGTTTGCTTAGTTCCTTTTACAACTTTTAATCTTTCTTATCTTACGCTCCTGTGTTGGGTTAACAGTTTATGTTATATGTTGTGTTTAATGTTGTTGTTCTTATAAAGGTTGTTAATAATCAGTAGTTTGTCTGTTCTGATTTAAGCTGGCGTATAAAGAGAAGTTTATCTTCTTGTTACTCATTTTAGCATTAGTTCTTCTATTTTAGTAGAATGGCTCAGTGTTGTTTGAGGAGTAAATTATTGTTAATATTCGTATAGGTGGAGCTTTGACGCTTTCTTTGGTGGTGGCTGCTTTAAGGCCTACGTAGGTTAGATTGTTGGGTGTTTTATCCTTCGTTTTAGGTTGTATCCTGTTTCAATTTGGCTGTACCCTAATTGAATAGCTCCTAAAATTTTCTTTGAACTTTTGGTTGTTTTTAGATTGTTTAGGGTTGAGCTTATACTCTTTTATTGAGCAACCAGCTATCACTAGGTTCGTTAGGCTTTTCACCTCTACTTAAAGGTCTTATCACTCTTTTGCCACAGAGATGATTGTAGCTTTGGATTAATTAGCTGCCTTTGAGTAGCTCACTTAGTTTCGGGGTTTTAAACTTCAGTTCTCTTTGCTTAGTTTTTGCTGGCTAAATCATAATGCAAAAGGTACAAGGTTTAACCTTTGCTTTTTTTTGCTTAGGTTTAAATTCATTTTTTTCAATTTTCCCTTGCGGTACTATTTATATTGCTTCGTGTAATCTTTTCTGTCGCCCGTACTAGGATTAATGGGAATGTTTTAGTTTGGTTTTAATAAATATTATGGTTTAGTTAGGTTATGATAGTTAATCGAGCTAAGGATTTTTGCTCAAAATAACCCTGGTTTGGTGGGTATGTTTCAGGTGTAAACTGAATGCTTTAGATTAAGCTATATTTTGTAGTCCAAGTACACCTTCCGGTACACTTACCTTGTTACGACTTGCCCCATCTGTTTGTGTTGGATAAGGTGTTATTTACGGTTGAGTATTTGTTGGTTGATGGGGGTGACGGGCGGTGTGTGCGCACCTCAGGTCCGCTTTAAATTGGGCTCTCTGCTCGCAATTTACTGCTAAATCCTTCTTAATCTAGACTGTGTTTCACAGTTCTGTTCCGTGGTTTTGATTTCTATTATAGAAAATGTAGCCCATTTCTTCCATCTTAATTGGCTACACCTTGACCTGACTTTTTAGCTGTAACAGCTATTGAGCTTACTTTTTGACTTTCATAAGGTAGGCTGTGACGGTGGTATATAGGCTGAGTTGGCAAAGGATGGTGAGGTTTATCGTGGATTATCGATTATAGAACAGGCTCCTCTAGGTGGATTTGAGGTACCGCCAAGTCCTTGGAGTTTTAAGCGTTTTGCTCGTAGTTTTCTGGCGGATAATTTTGTATTTAAAGTATCTAAGTTTAGGGTTAAGCATAGTGGGGTATCTAATCCCAGTTTGTGTCTTAACGATCGTGGATTCAAGTTTTCTAATATATTAAGGTTACTTTCGTATTGGGTTGATTTGTACTTTACGTATGACAGTTTGGTGGAAGGGGCAACCTTAGGTTTTTATGAATTTGGTTTAACCACATTTTACGCCGTTGTTATTGTTGCTTTGGGTTTCTTGTATAACCGCGGTGGCTGGCACGAGATTTACCAACCCTAAATGTAATTTACTATAACTAAGTCAAGCTTATGCTTATTGCTTAAAGTTAATCACTGTTGTAGTACCCTTGGGGGTGTGGCGAAGCAAGGTGTTTTGGGCTGTCGTGGCGTGCCTGATACCAGCTCCTTTTGTCTGGTGTGGACTTTTAGGGCATTTTCACTGGTTTGCTGATACTTACATGTGTAGGTTTAGTAAAAAGTAACATTAAGATTAGGACCAAATCTTTGTGTTATTTGGGTTTTATTAATATCCATCTTGGCGTCTTCAGTGCCATGCTTTATGTTAAGCTACAATAAC